AGACGAACAAAAGATTCAAAATCGTAAGAACTCAACGGGATTCTCAGGCTCATTGAGTTCTTACGCTTTCATGTCGACAACTCAATTTATATGATTACTACAGGGATGAACCCAATCCGGAATATGAACCATAAAAGAAAATACCTAGTAAACCGATCACAAGAATACCAGTTACAGTACCTATTATCCAAAGAGGAATCCTTCCAGTAGTATTAGCCATTTACCCCACTTCCCTCCACATTTGATAAAGTGGTCATGCTAGAGACATAAACAGTCATGGATAAGTATGAGATGAGATCCTTCCGACCGAGTAGGCTAAGAGAGATCCATAGTCTTTACAAACTCCACCAACTCTTGATAAAAAGTTTTGCGAAAGCTCCAGGCAAAAACCTTTCGAGTTGCTGCGGAGTTTTGAAGGAAGGTACGTCCCGAAAATCTCTTTCCAGCTCATTGGATGTTTGCACCCAAGGGCTGTTGCAAAACGGACATTGCTCATAGCCCAAAGTTTGGTGAGTATAATATTTTTTGAGTTTCAAGTCGATTATTGAGCCCAGTTCCCTAAGGAAGGACTCAAAAAGCGGCTTCAATTTAGCGTTTTCTCCAGTCATTTTCTCGTCGACTGCAGTCATTTCCTCGATTAGCTCCTGGAACAATTATACTTTGGTTGCCCGCAGATCATATCGACTACATATGGCTTCATCTTGTTGACCAGCTCCATTGCGTCTCGCTTCGTACCTACGGCATCTTTAAGCTGAGTGAGGCAGCATTTCGAATGATCAACACTATGTTCCCCTGAGTTCCATAAGAGGCATTTTTTTCTCGCGACGAACTCAATATCCTGATGAAAGATCGCGTTACACTGTTCATAGGCTTCTGTGATATCATCTGGCTTCAATTCTCCATTTTTTGCTAATTTGATTTCCAACACCCGTATTAACAGCCGTTTTTGATAGGCTTTGCAGTCGGCATAATCAAACTCGTCAAATGACTTGTTTTGATTGGTCATCGACTTACCCCCTATATAAATAGAAATTGTTTCAATCTAAACTATTTTCTGCGCGGAACACGCCTAACTTTCATTCTCGAACCCAGTTATCCCATGGTCCTTTTTGGTTTAGGGATAATCAGGCTCGAACTGATGACTTCCACCACGTCAAGGTGACACTCTACCGCTGAGTTATATCCCTTCTCTGCCCCCAATAGAACTGACTAATCCTAAGTCAAAGGGTAGAGAAACTCAACGCCATTATTAAGATATGAATCTAAAATAATAAGATATGAATTTCATTTAGTAAGATAGGTTTGATTATTCATCTTTTTGATATATTAGAGAATCTGACATTTGATTTTCTCCTTATCATACTGGATTTCTTTCTAAGATGGATTGATAAGAGCTAAGAATGAAATATTGGAATCTAATTAGATTTCAGTCTAAAAACATTTTAAGTGAATTATAAACCAAAGACGAACAAGGCTCAAATGATTAGAATCATTCTATGATGAGAAGTGAATAACCGACGATTTTCATCTGTGTTGTGTACATAGAGGATATCCACTATACAATAAAATAGAAAATGTGGGTATGGTTTATCAATTAGGATAAGGATTCGTTGTTGATAACCCGAAAACTGGAGTCGAAAGCAGTTTACGAATTCTTATGGTATAGAATCGTAGTCTAACTAGAATCACGATCTAACGATATCTATTAATCATAGTCTAGAAAATCTCGATCCCTGAATCAGTCGATTCGTTTGAGTTTCTCATTTTTGAATGTATCTAATTTAGGGATTTAATCGGGTCAAAATCTCTAAAAAGACGAGAACATTGTTTTTGCAAACATGAATAGAATTGTTTTGAACCGTTTTCGAAAGAAAACAATTTTCGCTTTATCATAATTTTTATAGTTTGAGTTGATTAATCGTACCTACCCAATAATGCATATAACTGACTCGCAATTCACTCGGTTTTTGGGTAATAATCATTATGTAGGAGAGATGGCCGAGTGGTTTAAGGCGTAGCATTGGAACTGCTATGTAGGCTTTTGTTTACCGAGGGTTCGAATCCCTCTCTTTCCGTACCTTCCCCCAACTCACTGATCTTACTAACCGCAATAGCTCAAATAAGAATCGATACCATTATTCCATACAGTTAGACCTTTCTTTGAGATAGATTATCTAGTCCTAATGGCTGTGGCACGTAAAAGACTGGAAAGAAAAGAGGAGAAAAGGAATGCAAATCTCACTCGCAGTGTATGCTAAATGGGAGAAAAATACGGATCAAAGCCTTATTTATTTTACCCTTAGGTTAATTTACGTCCCCGAAAGTGGGCAAAGTTGTCCGCACCTTACCTTAGTCTAATCTTTCTTTTCGTTAGGTCTAAGTCTGACGAGAATAATATTCTACGACTTGCAATTCATTTATTTCCAAACCGACCCGTTGACTATCTATTATTTTTTTGACTAATCCTTTAGATTGACTTCGTTTCAGAGTTAAATGGGGT